GATTTGAACCAATGACTCTCGCCGTATGAAAGCAATACTCTAACCACTGAGTTAAGTAGGTCATTTATCATTCCAAAGAGAACAAAATAGAACCCATCCCGTCGATGTGGATTATAAATATCATATTGCTTATAAGCAATACCACTCAAAGAGATCAAAGATTTATGATATTTTATCAGGGAATATTCATTCATCTTGACAAGAAATTATCTACATGATAAAATATGTATCACAAGCAATAAGGGCTATAGCTCAGTTGGTAGAGCACCTCGTTTACACGCGCGCCAATGTTTTTCAGGGTAATCCATCATACAATCAAATCAAAAAATTGTGATCTTAATTGAGAAATCGATGTCTTACCCCATAACTTTGAGGGAACAATAGCCTGACAAAGGGTTCGGTTCGATTGGGGTGCCCATTTAGGCACAAAATGGACACTCTCATGGATTTGAGGTATTGATAAGGTGAATATCCAATATTTTCAATGCTAGGCTTAATGAGTATAAGGACCTCAAAAAATCTCTTTTCGTTCTATGAACTTTAAGGTGTATGAAGTTTCATATTTCATTTTGTAAGCGGAACGGTAGAGACTTCATTTGACTTAGGTTGATCTAGGCCAGAGGCAGACCTACGTCACGACAACCCTACCCTTGAAAGACTTTGGTAGTGCTCTTGGATTAGAATCCAAAATAATAAATCGGAGCACATGGAGCCATCTTCTTATCTTATTTTTTTGTCAAAAGAAAAAAATATGGCAGACTAGCTGATATTTCGATCAGTTAATGAAAGAGCCCAATGCAAAAAAAAATGCATGTTGGGTCTTTGAAACAGTTCAGATCATTTTGATAATAAAGAGTTTGATCTGTTTTACCGAGAAGGTCTACGGTTCGAGTCCGTATAGCCCTATAATTTAATTATAATAAAAAATGATTAATGAAAATTCAAAATACAAAAAATGAAATTGTATAATTTTTATTTCTTCATTATTCTTTGTTGCTTGGAACTAACGAGTTGGTTCATCGAAATAAAATTATTCCTATAAGCTCACTCACAGGAATTCTTTAAAACAGAAAACTGAAAGCAAAAGGGGGTCAATAGATCTAATTGATATTTTTCCAATCGCAGATAAACAAAGCAACCTTTCGTCATTAATCTTCGGAGGTGAATTTCATATGAATTTTCCTGTTTGTTCACAAGGAGTTCGTGATATTCCCTTTCTTTGGTATACCTAATGTTGTTGGTGAATTTTTGAAGTCAAAATCGTGACACGAGCCGCCCTGTTAAAACCTGTTCTGTTAAAAACCCCAATGGATCTAGGAATGACCTCCTGTGCTTGTGTACAAATTAAAGCTTGTTGAAAGATGAATATCTTTGGGAAGTTTCGTTATCAAATAGGCCTTCGTATACCTTACCTAGGCCTAGCGAAGCACAGGGGGCAGTCTTCTTTTTCTGTAATCAATCAAGAGAAACCGAAACCCCTCCGCCGGGATGGGATCCTAATATAAAGGAATATACCAAGATCAAGATATTCTAAATCCTGAGATGAAAATTCCCATCCAGTATCTTACTTGTTCTATTCTAAATCACTAAGAAAAAAAAAAAAGACCTCCGGATTCTATTCATAAAAAATGGAAAGCTATCAAGAATTTTATTTATTTTATTCAATTTCAAAAAATATAAAAAAATATAAAAAAAAATGGATAATCTATATAATAGATATTAATTAAGTAAGTAGAAGTTAATAAAAAAAAGAAATTCAAAATTCTAAACAAAAATGAGAATTCTTTTTTATTTTGTTTATTTTGAATTCCCCTTCTTTAGAGAGAATCCTGTGAAAATAAGAGAATTTGTATAAAAGTAAGATGGAGATATAGAGTTATACTAAGTAAAAAGTAAAAAAATCGAAATAAGTATAATGGAAATAGGATTCTACCTTGAAATGAGATATGTTTCGCAGTAAACAAAGGAAACTCGTCAATTCAATAAAAATGAATTCTTGTTTTGATTGAATTGACTAAAATTCAAATAAAAAGTTATGGATGACTTGACAATTCCAATTCTAATCGAGCAATCCGGTATATTTTCCACGTTCATAGGAGTGTGTCTATGTTTCTTCTTTACGAATATGATATTTTTTGGGCATTTCTAATAATATCAAGTCTTATTCCTATTTTGGCATTTTTAATTTCCGGAATTTTAGCCCCGATTAGCAAAGGGCCCGAGAAACTTTCTAGTTATGAATCGGGTATAGAACCAATAGGCGACGCTTGGTTACAATTTCGAATCCGTTATTATATGTTTGCTCTAGTTTTTGTTGTTTTTGATGTTGAAACAGTTTTTCTTTATCCATGGGCAATGAGTTTCGATATTTTGGGTGTATCTGTATTTATAGAAGCTTTAATTTTTGTGCTTATTTTAATTGTTGGTTTAGTTTATGCATGGCGAAAGGGGGCATTGGAATGGTCTTAGCTCCTGAATATTCAGACAATAAAAAGAAAAA